TGTATGTTAAATAAAAACACAAAAACAAGAATTCTATAAGGTTGAATAAAAATTACATTAATTATTTGAGTCGATATAATTGCTATGCTTAGTGTGTGACTCGTTGAAGGGTTATCGTAAAAAAAAAAGACCAGCCCATAATCATAGTATGAACTAATAACCAACTCATCCTTTCGCATTATCTGGATATAAATATAATGAACCAGTCACGATATGATATATGGGTCATATCATTGTAGCAACTGAAATTTTTTTTAAAGAAAAAACTTATTTGATTATGAGTTGTGAAACAATAACAGTAAAATATGTAGCTAAATGGAAGGGTGAGAGAAAGAAAAAAAAAAAAAATTAATGATATAGAATTTCAATATGTAAGGTCAATAATTCATTTCATAAAGGGAAAATGTAATAAAGCATTAATACTGATTAAACTATAATTAAAAAAAATTGTTGTATGTAAGAATAAATAAAGAATAAAAAACTCAAGAGTCCTGAGTCAATAAAGACTGAGAGGGTTGACTCAAGAACAAATTAAGGGCTCCATTGTAAAATTAAGACCTAACCATTAATCGCGAAACGATGGGAACGACAGAACCTGTGATTTCAAACGATTCTATTGAAAACGAATCCTAATGATTCATTGGGTAGGATGGCGGAACAAACTAAAAACCAATTCATTTATTCTGAAAAGGTATGTCATGAATTAATCTTAAAATAAAAGTCATGTCATGAACTAATCCTATAAACTGAATATTAAATAGAGTAAATATTCGCCCGCGAAAATTTTTAGGATTTCGAAATTGTAGTCCATCTAATATGCTAATAAAAGGCCAAACAAAATAAAGATTTGTTAAAACCTTATAATAAACCGCATTTTATAGAATTCGAGATTGAATGCATTTTTATTTATATTTCAAATATAGGAATTTCTAATAGATTATGAAACGCTTTTATGATTAAATATATGGTTTACATATATTATTCAGTAAATAGATGTATATTATTTTCTAATTGTTTCATTTGCGAGGAGCTGGATGAGATGAAACTATCATGTCCAGTTCTGTAGTAGAGATGGAAGTAATAAAAAACCATCAACTATAACCCCAAAAGAACCCGATTTCGTAAACACCATAGAGGAAGAATGAAAGGAATATCTTTTCGAGGTAATCATATTTGCTTTGGTCGATATGCCCTTCAAGCGCTTGAACCTGCTTGGATCACATCTAGACAACTCGAAGCAGGGCGGCGAGGAATGACACGAAACGCACGCCGCGGCGGAAAAATATGGGTACGTATATTTCCAGACAAACCAGTTACAGTAAGACCTACAGAAACACGTATGGGTTCAGGAAAAGGATCTCCCGAATATTGGGTAGCTGTCATTAAACCAGGTAGAATACTTTATGAAATGAGCGGAGTACCAGAAAATATAGCCAGAAAAGCTATTTCAATAGCGGCATCAAAAATGCCTATACGAACTCAATTCATTATTTCAGGATAGGGGTGTAGAACCAAACAAAATCCATTTTTCGGATGAAAAAAAATAATTGGAGGTTTTTTTTGAATAAACAATATTTCTTTTTTTTTTTTTACGTCGCCTTTGCATTGAAACAAGAGATAAAAATGATATGATTCAACCTCAAACCCATTTGAATGTAGCGGATAACAGCGGAGCCAGAAAATTGATGTGTATTCGAATTATAGGAGCTAGTAATCGACGCTATGCTCAAATTGGCGACGTTGTTGTTGCTGTAATCAAGGAAGCATTACCAAATACACCGCTAGAAAGATCAGAAGTGATCAGAGCCGTAATTGTACGTACTTGTAAAGAACTCAAACGTAAAAATGGTATGATAATCCGATATGATGACAATGCTGCGGTTGTTATTGATCAAGAAGGAAATCCAAAAGGAACTCGAATTTTTGGGGCAATTGCCCGGGAATTAAGACAGTTCAATTTAACTAAAATAGTTTCATTAGCCCCTGAAGTATTATAAGATTAGGAACATAATACAGTTTTACAGTTTCTAGTATTTGACTGAAATTGATTAATTAGTCGATTTAAGTTAATTTAGTAGATTGTTTGTGTCTCACGTATATGCCTTTAATAATTCATAAACGTTTAAAAATTAAGAAATAATTAAAAAAGAGCATGTTGATTATATCAAAATTCGGGAACACCTAAAATCTCAGTTTATTATGAGTAAAGACACTATTGGTAACCTACTAACCTATATACGAAATGCTGACATGAATAAAAAACGAACAGTTCGAATACCATATACTAACATCGGTGAAAACATTGTTAAAATTCTTTTACGAGAAGGTTTTATCGAAAACATGAGGAAACATCAGCAAAGCAACAAATGTTTTTTAGTTTTAACTCTACGACATAGAAGAAGTAGGACGGGACCAAATAGAATTTTTTTGAATTTAAAACGGATCAGTCGACCCGGTCTACGAATCTATTCTAATTATCAAGGAATCCCGAGAATTTTAGCCGGGATGGGGGTTGTAATTCTTTCTACTTCTCGAGGTATAATGACAGACAGGGAGGCTCGACTAGAAAGAATCGGTGGAGAAATTTTGTGCTATATATGGTAATCCTTATGATATCCCAATTATATATGTAGCTCTTATATTTGTGACACAAGACAAGAGAAGGAGTGGGTTTCTTTTATTACGCCTCCCACATTAGTTGATACCCCAGAACAAAAACAGGTTCATTACAGTTTAATTTCTGATCGTGGAGATACAATAAATATAACTTTCCAAGGGTATGCTTTTGATTTGGTTAGATAATGAAAATTGGATTCTAGATTATGTTTCAAAACGCATTCGACATAATTAATTTTTACATAAATGATACGGAACTATCAGTAAATAGAGTCAAAATTTAGGAAAGTCATTATGATTCAACCGGAGGACGTAAAATTTATTGACCCTGAAACAACGATTAGAATGATTAGCGACAATGAGTAGGACGTTTTTCTCAATTTCAACATTCATTTCGTGGAGATACAATACAATTTGAAATTAAAAATTTCAAGAAATTTATTTTCTTCCAATAAAGAGATTCAGGATTAAGTTAAGGAACGACAAATATGAAAATAAGAGCCTCCGTCCGTAAAATTTGTGAAAAATGTCGACTGATCCGTAGGCGAGGACGAATTATAGTAATTTGTTCCAACCCCAGACATAAACAAAGACAAGGATAATTTTTAGAAAAAAAGGGGGGGGGGGTACTCTATAAATCTAAAGTACCCAACGTCCAAATAACTAAAAAAAGGATCCGTTTTGACATGAAATGGATATATCCATACCATATCTCTTACTGAAATTTATGAGATGATAAAATATGGCAAAACCTATACCAAGAATTCGTTCCCGTAAGAATAGACATATGGGTTCACGTAAAAATTCGCGTAGAATACCAAAGGGAGTTATTCATGTTCAAGCAAGCTTCAACAATACGATTGTAACTGTTACAGATGTACGTGGTCGGGTAATTTCTTGGTCCTCCGCCGGGACTTGTGGATTCAAGGGTACACGAAGAGGAACACCCTTTGCCGCTCAAACCGCAGCCGGAAATGCTATTCGCACAGTAGTGGATCAAGGTATGCAACGAGCAGAGGTCATGATAAAAGGCCCGGGTCTGGGAAGAGATGCGGCATTAAGGGCTATTCGTAGAAGTGGTATACTATTAAGTTTCATACGAGATGTAACCCCTATGCCCCATAATGGCTGCAGGCCCCCTAAAAAAAGACGTGTATAAAAATAAACATTGAAAGTATTTCAAGAGAAATAAATAATTCAATGATTTGATCAAATAATATTACTATGGTTCAAGAGAAAGTAATAGTATCTACTCGACCACTACAGTGGAAGTGTGTTGAATCAAGAGCCGACAGTAAGCGTCTTTATTATGGACGCTTTATTCTGGCTCCACTTATGAGGGGACAGGCAGATACAATAGGCATTGCGATGCGAAGAGCTTTGCTTGGAGAAATAGAAGGTACGTGTATTACATGCGCAAAATCCGAGAAAATACCACATGAATATTCTACCATAGCAGGCATTCAAGAATCCGTACATGAAATTTTAATGAATTTGAAAGAAATTGTATTGAGAAGTAATCTGTATGGAACCTGTGATGCGTCTATTTGTATCAAGGGTCCTGGATATGTAACTGCTCGCGATATCATCTTACCGCCTTCCGTGGAAATCGTTGATAAGACACAGCATATAGCTAACTTAACAGAACCAATTAATTTTTGTATTGAATTAAAAATCGAGAGAAATCGCGGATATCATATAAAAACACCAAATGATTTTCAAAATCTAAGTTATCCAATAGACGCTATATTCATGCCTGTTCGAAATGCAAATCATAGTATTCATTCTTATGTGAATGGAAATCAAAAACAAGAACTACTTTTTATCGAAATATGGACAAATGGAAGTTTAACCCCTAAAGAAGCACTTCATGAGGCCTCCCGAAATTTGATTGACTTATTTATTCCCTTTTTAAATGCAGAAGAAGAAACCTTACGTTTAGAAAACAATCAACCCAAAGATAATTTACCACTTTTTCATTTTCATGGTAGATTGGCTAACCCAAAGAAAACGAAACAAGAAATAGCATTGAAATATATTTTTATTGACCAATCAGAATTGCCCCCCAGGGTATATAATTGCCTTAAAAAGTCCAATATCAATACATTTTTAGACCTTTTAAATAACAGTCAAGAAGACCTTATGAAAATTCAAGATTTTCGCAGAGAAGATGTAAAACATATAATGGACGCTCTAGAAATATAAAAACCTTTCCTCTAAATTTTAATGAGTTTTGAATGGTTAACATAATCCATATACATAAACTCGGAATATATGCAAAATTTAATTGACTAAATGTATCTAGGGAAAATTCCCTTTCAGGCAACTATTCCCTAGATACACACGTCGTGATTTTTTTATTTCAAAATTGAATCAATTTAAAT